TCTCGGATAGAGTATTAGAACGGAAAGATCCATCAGATAATGAGCTATTGGTTCTAAACCATCTATGGCGATCAATCAACGAGTGGAGCTCCTTTCTTATCCTAGTACGGATAAACCAGTGTTCCGTTGGAGATTTAGGACGCTCCCTTTGGGAAGTATGAAGCGACCTCTCTTTATCCGCATCTGCAAAGAATTCTTTACGTAAAAACACAGAGATAAAAGGCTCATCTTTGAATGGGAAAAGGGGTGGATCTGTAGGGTCCCAAATGAATTGGCTTATTCGAAAAAAGCCTTGTTCTTTGGAAGATCTAGCTCGTGTCTGGTACTGCACGGTTCCACTCTGCAAGAACTCCGAATCATTCTCTCGAAGCTTTTGAAGCTCTCGAAGCTCTCGAAGCTCTGGAAGCTCTTCATCTTCAGTCTCTGGAAGCTCTAGAAGCCCTTGATCTTGAAGCCTTTCAAACTCTAGAAGATCTCGAAGCTCTAGAAGCTCTTTAAGCTCTGGATGGTCTTGAATCTCTGGAAGCTCTAGAAGCGCTTCAAGCTCTTCAAGCTCTGGAATCTTTCTTCGAGGCTCACCCCATTCATCATAATCAAAAAGGATCCCTTCGTACCCAAATGACCTGGCCCAATAGGGAAATCCCAAATCATCGTGCCTTTCGATACAATCAAATAGAAAGTCCCCAGGGCGCCATATTCTAGGAGCCCAAACTATTTGATTGAAAAAATCCTCCTTACTCCGGTCGAGGACTCCTTCCCTTTCTTCCTTTCTCGGGTCGAGGACTCCTCCCCCCTCTTCAAACTCCGATTCGTCATAGATAAATCTCTGATCAACGATAGAACGAGATCCATTTTGCATCATATTTAAGGGATTCCTTGGTTCGGGCCGAAGAAGCAATGTCACTCGATCATTATCAAACTGGCTGCAATCTTTTTCTGTCCGCGAGGATCCCACCAGAGCGCCTTCTATTTCTAATAGGCCGTGAACTAGATCCGAATCATTCTCAACGAGTTCATAAGAATTGATCCCATTTTTTTCATCAGGTCCGGGTAGAGACCAAAGGTCTTGAGCGACCGATCCGGCAGAACAACTCAAAAGATAAAGAAGTATCGTTAATTTCTTCATGCTCGTTCCAAGTTCGAAGTACCATTTGTACAAATCAGAATCCCCTTCACATGATTTCTTCTTCATCTTCATATAGATAGATATAGGATCTATGGAGCAATTACTTAGAAGTACATTTTGTGAAACAGCCCTTCCTACCTGATATAAAAGGATCCCATGATCCCGAACCGGTCTTACCCGGGATCGCAAATCCCAAGTTTGTCTATGAAGAGCGAATCTAATTAGATTAGTGTCTATGATGGATTTCTTTTGTATAATACTAATCGATAGGGCCTCATTGGTAAGTGCTACAAGATCTCGTACATTGGAACCCATAGTTATGGACCCGAATCCATTAGTATGGAACATCTTCTTTTCCAAGTGAAATCCCCTAGTATATGAAAGAGTGAAAAAGTGCTTTCGTTGTTGTGGAAGAAGAAGCCTTCGTATCTTAATGCATGTATTGAATTTATTCGGAGCTATTAGAGCGGGATCCACCTTTTGGGGAATATGAGTCGAAGCAATAACAAGAATATTTCTAGTGGAACATCTTTCACGATCCCTGGAGAGATAGTTCACTAATAGACCGAGGGATAAGTAATAAAACTCATTCACAGCCAGATCATGAATGCCTGGAATCCATATTATACAAGGAGACATTGCTTGTGCTAAGTCGAATTGAAGGGGGATATAAAGTAGGTCTAGGTCCGGCGGCATCATATCCATAGTTAGCCCATTCATCCTAGTGACGATATCGATCGTATCAAGGTCACGGTCGTCACTATCATCAATCTCAATATCGTCACTATCATCAACATCAATATCGTCACTATCGTCACTATCGTCACTATCGTCACTATCGTCACTATCATCACTATCGTCACTATCATCAAAATCAAACGGAATAAGCTTGTTCTTCACGAACCTGTTCAGAAATACTGTAATGAAAGGAACATAGGAATTTGTCGCTAGGTATTTGACCCAATAGGATCGTCCAGTTCCTATAGAACCTATCACTAAAATACCCCTAGGGGGGGATAGGTCTAAGCGGAGCGAAAAGCTTTTTCCATGAGATGGGAAATGAAAACTATTAGCCCCACACGAGGTTTGTGAATAAGCGATTGTCTGATAATGAGCAAGGAATATCCGTCTTTCTGCTAAAGAGGATGTATTGAACTCATAATTCATTAGATACTTATTATGAATGTCAACTAAGTATCGTAAGTAAATTGCTCCCGGTTGTTCAATCATTTGATAACCAGAGTCATTCTTTGATAAATGATCACTATGAGATAAATGATCACTATGAATCAGACTCAATAGAGTTTGATGAATCCTTTTTTCTGTCGTTAAGGTGGAGAACTGAACCAAGAATTCTCTTTCTGTATCCTCAATCTCATCGTTGTTCGAGACCCAGGATTCGACTTTATCATCTTTATCATAAAAAAAATCACCATTCACGTTTTTTCTTTTTCTTATCAAGGAATAGATCGCTTTACTTGTATGACTTAGATGTCTCGTATTTATCGAAAAAGCGATTCGATTGATGGGATTTGGTATGATACTGATGAGATTGATGGGATTTAGTATGATACTGATGAGATCGATGAGATTCCGATTGCCGACAAAAGCAAAAGGCCGTCTTCCTTTTAGAGAATCTCCTAATTGTTCCAGAACAACTAGAAAGAGATTCTTTAACCAGAAAGAATTCAGTTCAGATGTAGGATACCTATCCAGAAGTTTTCGCAACTCAATCATGTATGATGGAATCATCAAAGATTTGACCTTTTCGAACTCTGTCTGTAACTCACTGTAGGCTCGAGAAAAAAAGAGAAGATGTGTACGAACGAGATATCCAGCAACAAGAAAAAGGAAAAGGATTGAATAGAAGAACTCCAGAACATTTGGCGATCTCAGATGTGTCGATATCAATGGTGACTCATTATTTCGATGACTAAATTCTTCGGACAGAAGAAGATTATGTGAAAACTTACTCGAAATCTCACTTATCAGATTCCATTGTGGAAGACGCAATTTTCTCTGAATAATTCGCCATGATCTATCCAACCTATACATAATATAATGAAAAATGGATACAAATTTGTGGCTGCTTAGTATCGACAATAGGTCTGAAATAGTATCTAAAAATATCCAATTTAGATATTTGTACCCTGTCGAAGTAAGGAACCATGGTATATATGTTTGGAATAGATTCCATTTTTTTGAGAGAGTTGAAAAAGCACTATCTCGTTGAAAGGTTCTATACATCTGCCCTTTCTCAAGCCCTTTTTTTAGACAAAGACTCCGTTTTTTCCTCTTTTCGGATGGGAAATCTTTCTCAGAACATGGAGTGTGAATCAAACCCATGTTTGAATTGAGATTGAGATACTGATGCATCTCTTCTGAATCAGATGGATTCATCTCTGAAAGAGGTTGACAATAAGTTCTTTCAAAATTGACTATTTGTCCCTCTGTTAGAGGTGTTCCAGAAATGTCTGCGATCGAGTAAATAGCCCCACGAACGAATGGATCGGATCGAATTGGAAAATGGAAAGATTTGTACAAGTTATACCTTTCGTCACTACTTTTTGGAAAATCGTTAGGTATGAATATGTTAGATACCTGTGACTCGATTGGTGAAATAGTATCTATCTCCAAAAAAGCATGTTCTTTTTTACCGCCGCACAAAGAAAAGATTTTGTTGCGAATGAACAAGATATTGAGGAATTGTCCATATGTAAAATCATAATTATTGATACGGGCCTTTTCCACATAAAAAGGGAATCTTTTGCTACAATAGAGGCAGAAGTGATGTTGATTATTCAAGAATCGAATTGCTTTATAAAAAGAAGATATCAATGAACTTCTATGAAATGGTTTCGCGGGATTCAGCCAATTGTCTTGATCGCGGGATATCATTGAGAAATAGGAATCCGTGTTATCAAAAGATTTCCTGCGATTCTTTCTAGTATGGAATGAGTCAATCATCCACTTTGGTATCTTATTGAACAAAAATGGTGATATTCTTCCTCCATTGATCAAGAATTTCGATTTTTGGGAAGTATCACGGGCATCCAATAACAATAAGAAGGGTTTCAATTTTTTCAAATGAACGATTTGAAGACCTATTGATTCTAACAACTGATTGCAGAATTGATCATTCGGACCTTTCAATTCATAGATGCGGATCTCGGACCTATGAATGGGGATCTTCCCGAAACTCACAAAGAAAAAAGAAAGTGAATTATACAAAAAGAGAAGAGACTTGGACAAAAAAGGAAGTAACTTGGGCAAAAAAAGAAGTAACTTGGACAAAAGGCGAGAAGGTAACTCAGGCAAATCTTTTTTGTCGATAACCTTAGACCAATCGATCGAATATAGATTAACACGTAATCGATCGAAGGCTGTACGGAATCGATCGAAGACTTTACGGAATCGGTCGAAGACTTTACGGAATCGATCGAAGACTACTTGAAAATGAAAACGGCTATTCTGCTCAGGAATGAGATGTTCCTGGAAATTCTTGCTCCCATTGGACCATTTGTATCTATTAGGATCCCGATTCATGGATCTCTCGGTTCGAGAAATAAAAATAAGAAGATCGAACCACTTCTTCTGACTCTTTTTAAAATTTGAAAAATGTTGGTTGATCGTGTATCTCATTATAGTTCTATGATTCAGAGTATCATTTCCTATTTGATACCTTTGAATTCCATATTCGAAGTTGCGATCGGATCTATTCATTAAAAAGAATCGATTCAATACATTCCTTATGTACCCATAGGTGCTATATTGGATTTGAATCAGATTTCGGATCAATCTATATTGATTGACTGCCTCCATTATGTTGTTGCTAGCAAATACCACTATTTTTATTTTTGGTTTTGGATCTTCC